ATGCGATGAATATTTTCAACAAATCATAAAGACATTGGAACATTATATTTCATTTTTGGAATTTGATCAGGACTTTTAGGAACCTCATTAAGATTAATAATTCGTACAGAATTAGGTCAACCAGGATCATTATTAAATGACGATCAACTTTATAATGTAATTGTTACCGCACATGCATTCGTAATAATTTTCTTCTTAGTAATACCTGTAATAATTGGAGGATTTGGAAATTGATTAGTACCTCTAATATTAGGAGCTCCAGATATAGCATTTCCTCGAATAAATAATATAAGATTCTGACTTCTTCCACCATCCTTAACTCTTTTATTAACTTCAGCAGCAGTCGAAAGAGGAGCGGGAACAGGATGAACTGTTTATCCTCCACTATCAAGAAATTTAGCTCATACAGGCCCCTCTGTCGACTTAGCAATCTTCTCATTACACTTAGCAGGAATCTCATCCATTTTAGGAGCTATTAATTTCATTACCACTATTATTAATATACGATGAGAAGGAATACAAATAGAACGACTACCTTTATTTGTATGATCTGTATTCATCACTGCAATTTTACTACTCCTATCTCTACCTGTATTAGCAGGAGCTATTACTATATTATTAACAGACCGTAATTTCAATACCACATTCTTTGATCCTTGTGGAGGAGGAGACCCAATTTTATACCAACACTTATTTTGATTCTTTGGACACCCAGAAGTATATATTTTAATTTTACCAGGATTTGGTATAATCTCCCACATTGTATCTCATTACTCATTAAAAAAGGAAACATTTGGAAGATTAGGAATAATTTACGCTATATTATCTATTGGGTTATTAGGATTTATCGTATGAGCTCACCACATATTTACAGTAGGAATAGATGTAGACACACGAGCATATTTTACTGCAGCAACAATAATTATTGCAATTCCAACAGGAATTAAAGTTTTTAGATGATTAGCTACTATTTATGGATCCCCAATTAAATATACCTCCTCTATATTATGATCATTAGGTTTTATTTTTCTATTCACAATAGGAGGTTTAACTGGAATTGTCTTATCCAATTCATCATTAGATATTATATTACATGATACATATTATGTAGTTGCACATTTCCATTATGTATTATCAATAGGAGCAGTCTTCGCTTTATTCGCAGGATTTAACCACTGATTTCCTATAATTACAGGCCTTTCTTTAAACCAACAATATACTAAATCACACTTTTATATAATATTTATTGGAGTAAATATTACCTTCTTCCCACAACACTTTCTAGGATTAGCAGGTATACCTCGACGATACTCAGACTATCCTGATTCATACACTAAATGAAATATATTATCATCTATAGGATCTCTCCTCTCTCTCACATCAATTATATTTTTTATATTCATTGTATGAGAAAGATTAATCTCTCAACGAACTATTATTTGATCAAACCACCTAAATACATCATTAGAATGAGATAATCGACTACCAGTTGATTTTCATAATCAAATAGAAACAGGAGCCCTATTTATTTAATTCATATGACCCAATGAGGACAACTAGGATTTCAAGATGCAAACTCCCCACTTATAGAACAACTAATCTTCTTCCATGATCATTCTATATTTATTCTCACTATTATTATAACTTTAGTAATATATATTACAATCTTATTAATAACAAACAAATTTTCTTCATTAATAATTACTGAAAGACAAAAAATTGAAACAATTTGAACAATTATCCCAAGAATTATTTTATTATTTTTAGCTTTACCTTCTTTAAAACTTTTATATTTACTAGATGAATCTATTAATCCTTTACTTACAATCAAAGCTTTAGGACACCAATGATATTGAAGTTACGAATATTCAGACTTCACAAACATTGAATTTGATTCATATATAATACCTTCAAATGAACTCAACGAAGGCTCATTTCGCCTTCTAGAAACAGACCATCATTTAATTATCCCAATAAAAACAAATACACGTATAATTATTTCATCAGCCGATGTTATTCATTCATGAGCTATTCCTTCTTTAGGAGTAAAAGTAGACGCCATCCCTGGCCGACTTAACCAATTAAACTTATATTCTAATCGACCAGGGATGTATTATGGTCAATGTTCAGAAATTTGTGGAGCAAATCACTCATTTATACCAATTACTTTAGAAATTGTAAACATAAATACTTTTAATAATTGATTATTAAATATATCTTTTTAATATTTTCAAAAAGTTAGTTAATATACATAACATAAATTTGTCAAATTTAAATCACTATAAAATAGTACTTTTTATATGCCACAATTATCCCCATTAAATTGAATTATATTATTCACTCTATTTTGATTTTTAATATCACTTAATTCATCTATTATATGATGAAATAATACAAATAAATATTCAACCACAAACAAAAAATCAACAATTTTAAAAACAAAATATAATTGATAAAATGATAGTAGACATTTTTTCTTCTTTTGACGACCATAATTCAACAACATTTTATCTCCATTCATTAACTTGAATCCTAACAATTTGATCCTTCTTTTTCATTAACTCATCACTATGAATTTCCCCATCTTTATTTAATTCTTCTTCTATAATTCCTAAACAAATTATTAATATTCAAATCACCCGATCTTTCAGTAACAATATAGGAGGATTTTCATTAATTATTTCTTCATTATTTTTAATAATTATTAATTTCAATATATTAGGTTTAATCCCTTATGTATTTAGAACCACAAGTCATCTAGCCATATCTTTTTCACTTTCATTACCATTATGATTAAGATTAATATTATCCTCATACCAAAATAATATATACTCATCATTAGCTTCTCTTCTCCCATCAGGTACCCCCTCCTTCTTAATTCCATTTCTACCATTAATTGAAATTATAAGTATTAGAGTACAACCATTAACTTTAGCAATCCGAATTGCAGCAAATATTAGAGCTGGACATATTATTTTAACCTTAATCGGAGAATTTTTATCCTTTTCACTCATTAATACTTCAATTTTTACAACAACATTAGTACTATTAATCCAAATAAGTTATTTTATCTTCGAAATTGGTATTGCAATTATTCAAGGCTATATTTTCTCTTTACTAATTACATTATATTCTGATAATCATCAATAGATATTATATAAAAATATTATATTCTAACTTAAAGATAATAATATCACCTTAACACCTTCAACGTTACACTCTAATTAAGCTATTTAAATAAACTCTTATAACAATAAAAATTAAAACAATTATATTAATATTAAATATAACAATCATTCACCATTCTATCAAAAAAATTAATTTCTTTAACATTATTAATATCCCTTGACCCCCTAACACCTCTAATCATCCTAAATCAATTAACTTTAAACTTATATTTCTTCTATTCTTTATAAACATTAAAAATGGATAACCCCTTAAAAAAGATAAAAACCATATTTTTCTATTACATCAATAAATAATTCTATACTGTTTTAATCCTATATCATCTATCCAAAACCTTAACGAAAATAATAAAGAAAAAAAAAGCAATATTAATACAAGTATTTTATATACTAATGGTAATACAATAACCTCATTAAAATTAACAACTAAACTTTGAAAAATATAACCACCAAACAAAGCCCCAACACATAAAACCATTATAGAATACATAATATATACATCATCATCATTTATATTTTCATAAACCATCCTCTTAACATCCCCCCATATTATATAAAAAGATATACGTATAGAATATATTATAGTTAAACAAACACCAAATAAACCAAACAAAGCAATTAATAAATTTATATTCCTTCTTAATAACATCTCAACAATTAAATCTTTAGAATAAAACCCCGCCAAAAAAGGAAATCCACAAAGTGCCATATTAGAAATATTAAGAATAACTCTAGTAAAAGGTAAATTATAACTTACCCCTTTAATATCCCGAATATCTTGAACCCCATTATAACAATGAATAATATTACCACCACATAAAAACAATAAAGCCTTAAATATAGCATGAGTATATAAATGAAACAAAGCTAATATAGGTAACTTTATCCCTAATGATATTATTATAACCCCTAATTGTCTTAACGTAGATAATGCAATAATTTTTTTTATATCATACTCATACACAGCACATACTCCTGATATAAAAGTAGTTATAATAGAAATAAAAATTATAAATAAACAAAAATATTCCACTTCAATTAAATAATAATAAAACCGAATTAATAAAAAAACACCAGCCGTCACCAAAGTAGAAGAATGAACTAAAGCAGATACAGGAGTAGGAGCTGCTATAGCAGCTGGTAACCAACTCCTAAAAGGAATTTGAGCTCTTTTAGTTATTCCAGCAATTACTACAAAAACTATACAAACATCAAAAAACCAAAAACTCCAAATACATAAATAATTTCAATGTCCCAACAAAACTATAATTCTAACCCCTCCCAAAATAAAACAATCACCAATTCGATTCATTAACACAGTTAATATACCAGCACTTAATGAGTTGTTATTTTGATAATAAATTACTAAACAAAAAGAAACTAACCCTAAACCATCTCACCCCAAAATTAAACTAATAAATCTAGGAATAAAAATTAAAAAATTTATAGATAAAACAAATAATATTAACACTAATAAAAACCGTTTTCCATTAATATCCCCTTTTATATAACTTAATCTAAAAATACACACTGATCTTGAAATTAAACAAACTAAACTTCTAAATCTACAACTAACCCAATCTAATAACACATCTAATTCAACAAATAAATTTATAATATTAAAAATCTCCCAAGAAATTAAATAACAATAATTATTCAAAACCAAATATAAAAATATTATCCCCCAAAAACAAGAAAATAATATTAAAATTAATCTAAAAAAAATTTCAAATTTCAATTTACTCATAGTAAAATAAACACAATTTTTCTCTAAGCCCACAACCTAGTATTTTCAAATAAACTAATTTTACAACTTAAAAATATAACTTACTAATATAACTTACATCTAAAATAAATATTAATAAAGGAATAATATGTAATAACAACAATAAATTCTCCCTACTTGTATTAACTTTTATAACTTTTATAAAACTTATAATTTGACCATGATGAACCCTAACATAAAAAATTAAATTATATAATCCTCCTATAAAAACCATTACAAAAACAAAGAATAAAAACATAAATCTATATATATATAAAGAAATATATAATATAATTTCCCTAACCAAATTAATAAAAGGAGGAGCCCCCATATTACAAATACATAATAAAAATATTAACAATCTCATCACAGGATTATAATTAATTATCCCCCCACACAAAAACAAACTGCGACTATTGATCTTTTCATAAATCAAATTACCAACACAAAACAACCCCGAAGAACATAATCCGTGACAAACCATTATTAATATAGCCCCTTCTCAACCTACAATAAATCCTCTAACCAACCCAACTATTATTACACCCATATGCCCAACAGAAGAATAAGCAATTAACCTCTTCATATCTCTCTGCCCCACACAAATAACAGAAGTAATTACTCCCCCCCATAAACAAACAACAATTAATAAAACTATATAATAACTTCTCATAAATTTAAATAATCTAATAAAACGCAATACTCCATATCCACCTAATTTTAATAATACACTAGCTAAAATTATAGACCCAGAAATTGGAGCCTCAACATGAGCTTTAGGTAATCACAAATGAAAAAAATAAACAGGTAATTTAACTAAAAAAGCAAATAACAAACCTAAAAACCAATAAACACTTATATTATTAATCAAAATAAACTTTAAAATTCTTATACTATATGAACCTTCTCGATAACCTAATAATAAAATACATAATAACAAAGGTAAAGAAGCTCTCACCGTATATAATATTATATATATCCCAGCCTGCAAACGTTCAGGTTGATACCCCCACCTTAAAATCAACAACAAAGTTGGAATCAATGATATTTCAAAAAACAAATAAAACATCAATAAATTTTCTATTAAAAAAAAAAAAAAAACAAAAAAACAAAGTACTAATACACAAAATGAAAAAAAAGAAACTTTATTATTATTATTTTTAACCGAATAATATCTAGCCAACATTATTAACCCACTTGTTCAGAATCTTAATAAAATTAAGATTCTGGACACCTTATCAAAACAAAAATAATATACAAATAAACCCCCTAAATCAACCTTTAATAATTTTAAACTTATAAAACTAAAAATTATTATATATCAAAATCGTATTTCCCATTTTCATTTCTTATCTAAAACAAATAAAACAAAAAATCTTATTAATATTCCTATAATTTATAAACTCTCATACTCCTAACGTAATCATTCCCATGAAGTCGAATAAATCTAACTAATAATGATAACCCTAAAGTAGCCTCACAAACTCTAAATACTACTAAAATTATAACTAAATAAAAATTTAACCTAATAACAACTCAAGAAAAAAAAAATATAAAAAGAACTCCCAATGTCAATACTTCAAACCCTAATAAAATATTCAAAATATGTTTCCATTGAAATAACAAAACAAATAATCCACATATATATATATAAATACCAATTAATAAACAATTATTTATAATCATATTAGTTATAATAGTTTAAATAAAACATTGGTCTTGTAAACCAAAATTAAATATTAATTTTTATAATTCATCCTAAAAGTTACAAGTGAATCGAACACTTATTAAGGGTTTTCAAAACCCTCATAAATCCAATATAACTTAATAATCTAATATATATATTCAAATTAAATCTAATACAGGTCGGATTAAAAAACAAAGAAAATATAAAATCCTAAATACACGTCCAATCATTTCATAAGGGTATTCCACTGGACATCTCCCAATTCAAGTTAAAATAAAAAATACTCCCACAAGAAACCAAAAACAAAATTGTCCTAAAAAATTATATCTTAAACCTATACACCCACTTACATGTAATAGAGGACAAATAAACAAAATAACAATAGATATTATTAAACTAACTACTCCTCCTAATTTATTAGGAATTGATCGTAAAATAGCATACGCAAATAAAAAATATCATTCAGGTTTAATATGAATTGGAGTAATTAATGGATTAGCAGGAATAAAATTTTCCGCATCTCCTAATATATTAGGAAATAATAATCTTAATTCCACTAATGCAAATAACATTACAAAAAATCCTAAAACATCTTTATAACTATGATAATGATGAAAAGGAATTTTATCTAAATTACTATTTAATCCTAAAGGATTACTCGACCCTTTCTCATGTAAAAACAAAAAATGTAAAATAACTAACCCTATAATAATAAATGGAAATAAAAAATGAAAACAAAAAAATCGTCTTAATGTAGCATTATCTACAGAAAATCCCCCTCAAATTCAATAAACTAAAACCTCCCCAATATAAGGAACCACTGATACTAAATTAGTAATTACTGTTGCCCCCCAAAAAGATATCTGACCCCAAGGAAGAACATACCCAACAAACCCAGTTAACATAACTAAAATATATAATAAAACTCCCACATTTCATGTATAAATATTTATATATAAACCATAATATAGTCCACGACCAATATGTATATATAAACAAATAAAAAAAAAAGAAGCTCCATTAGCATGAATATAACGCAATACTCACCCATAATTAACATCTCGTATAATATGAACAACAGAATCAAAAGAATATTCAATACAAGAAGTATAATGTATAGCAAGAAATAAACCTCTTATTAACTGAATAATCAAACATAATCCTAATAAAGACCCAAAATTTCACCAAATAAATAAATTAACAGGAGATGGTAAATCAATTAATGCACTGTTAATAATCTGTAACACAGGATGAGTTTTTCGTAATGAACTAAGCATATTTATATTTAAAAACTCGTAATGGCCCCTCACAATAATAACAAATTTTAACTACCCTAATTAAAATTAATAACAATAAAACACCTAAAAACATATAACAAGCAAAATTATATTTATTTATAATTAACCTTGATAAACCTATTCTATTATTATTAATTTCTATTATTATAATCTTCACCACCCTAACATCTATATATATATATATAACAAATGTATTTATAAAAAAAAAACTTAAAAACCCAACCAATATATATATTATCATTCCTTTAGAAAAAAAAATTAAATTGGGAATTAAACTAATAATATATATAAACATAACTAATAACCCTCCAATATAAACTAAAAACAATATAAAACCGTACCAAGAATAAATAAAAAAAGAAATTACTACTCTTATAAAAATACTAATTAATATAATCAAAAACCCTAGTCTCAAAGGTTGAATTAAAATAATTAAAACACTAATCAAAGAAAATCCTAACGAAAAAACCATTATTAATACCATTTCAAAAAATAAAATTATTTTAATCTATAACTTCCAATGTTATTATTTTATTTAAACTATTTTTTGTTCTACAAAAAACATATTAATTTACAAAAAAATCTTATAAAAACCAAAATTATCAATACACAAGGTAAATATCTTTTCCAAATTAAATATATTAATAAATCATATCGATATCGAGGATAACTAGCACGAACCCAAATAAATAAAACACTTAAAATTCCTACTATAAACGATATACTTAATCCACATGAAATAGACAAACCCCCTCCTCCAAGAAATATAACTCTAGACAAAAATCTTATAAATAAAATATTTCCATATTCAGCTATAAATAATAAAGCAAAACCCACCGCTCCATATTCTACATTAAACCCAGAAACTAACTCTGATTCTCCTTCAGCAAAATCAAAAGGTGCACGATGAGTCTCCGCAATACTAGATACTACTCATATTATAAATATAAAAAAATTAATAAAAAAAATTCAACAAAAAGCTTGATATTTAATTAAATTTACTAACCTTAATCTCCCAACCATTAATAAACATCTTATTAAAATTAAAGATATTCTTACCTCATAAGAAATTCTCTGCGCCACAGCACGAACAGAACCTAATAAAGCATATTTAGAATTAGAAAATCAACCTGCTCCCATCACTGAATAAACTCCAATCCTAGATACACATAAAAATAATATTATTCTCATTCCACCTAATGAAACAAAAAAATATCTATTATATAGTATTCATAAAAACAATGCAAAAAATAAACTTAAAAAAGGACAAACTAAAAAAGGAAAATAATTAATTAAAGTAGGCTTTACATACTCTTTTCTAAACAATTTAACCGCATCTGATAAAGGCTGAGGTAATCCTATTAATCCTACTTTATTAGGACCTTTACGTAATTGAAAATATCTTAATCCTTTTCGCTCCAATAAAGTAAAAAAAGCAACCGCTAATAAAGCACAAACACACGAAATCATATAAGAAAATAACTCAACAAACATTATTAAGAGAAAATTATATTTTTAAAATTTCCATAAAAGAATCTTAAATCCTTCACATTATTCTGCCATCTTAATTATATAAAGTAAAAGTAAAACTTTTATAAAATAATCCTAAATTACTCACATATATCTGCCAACTTTATTAAACACAACATTTATTCTAATTAATACTTAATAATTAATTATAATCAATCCTTTCGTACTAAATTAAATTAAAAATAAAATTTAAAAGATAAAAACCAACCTGGCTTTCACCGGTTTGAACTCAGATCATGTAAAATTTTAAAAATCGAACAGATTCACCTAATAAAGCCTCTACACCTTAAGGTTATTTTTAATCCAACATCGAGGTCGCAATCTTTTTTTTCAATATGAACTCTTAAAAAAAATTACGCTGTTACCCCTATGGTAACTTATCATATAAGCAAAAAATTTTGGTTTATTATTCAATAAAATAAATCTACTTTAAGGAAGTTACAAAATTAAATTTTTATTCCTTGATCACCCCAATCAAAATTACACTCCAATAAACATTTATATAATAAATAATTAATTATAAACATAAAACCCTATATTTAAATATTAATATCAAGCTCAATAGGGTCTTCTCGTCCCTTTAAATCATCCAAGCTTTTTCACTATAAAAATTAACTTCTAATAAATAAAATAGAGACAGTTAAATTCTCGTCAAACCATTCATTCTAGCCCTAATTTATAAGGCAAATTATTATGCTACCTTAGTACAGTTATAATACCGCAGCTGTTAAACTACATTCACCGAGCAGGCCCAACTCTTTATTAAAAAAATTCAAAGAGACATGTTTTTGATAAACAGGCGAAATTAATTTTTGCCGAATTCCTTTATTCCATTTAACTCCATTTAATAATTACAATATACAAACTACACTTTATATATATATATATATATCAAATATTTCATTCTAATCATAAATAAATACTCATTCTAACATTATATATAATTTTATAAAATTAAAAACAATTTATTTTACCATAATAAAAATTTATCACTTAATATTATAAAAACTACTTACAAGAAAAATTATTAATCCAACTCAAATTTTAATATTAATAGTTATAATTTTACAAAACATAAGAAGCTTATCCCTCCATATATTAATCAAAACAAATTACCACAATAATCCAAATTTAACTTATACTTAAATAAACATCAATAAACTAGCTATCATAAAAATCGATTAGCATTTCACTACCATTTAATTTTAAAATAATAACTATACCACGTTAACTATATATATAAATAAATAAATCTTTTTATTTCGAGAAATAAATACATACATCAATTAATATTATTAAACCATTATGCAAAAGGTACAAAAATTAAATTTTACTAAACATAAACCTAAATAAATAAATTTTTCCTTTTCAGTACAATCTAAACTAAATATTTCCTAACTATTTACTTTAATATAAACTATTTAAATTAAAAAAATTAATAAATTACAAATTATATTCCATTTATATACTATTCAAAAATAATTTATATAATTATCTTCTCAACGTAAGTGAGATACATTTATTTTATGTTAATTTTTGAAAACTATATTATACCAGAAACAATTTCCATTACCCCTACTATGTTACGACTTATCTTATTTACCAACAAGAGTGACGGGCGATATGTACACCTTACAAAACCTTATTCAATTCCACACACTAATTGTAATTTTACTATTAAGTCCATCTTCCTAACAAAATATAATTTTTATTATCCGAATAAAAACCATTATTTATAGTAGTTCATTAAACCTTCTTCATTAGCTACATTATGACTTGACATAACAACCTAAAAATTTAACAGTTTTTAATTCTCAAAAAATAAACTGACGACAGCAATATATAAACTGTATTATATATATATCAAAAAAAAGTAAGTTTAAAATGAGGATTATCAAACAAATTAACAAACTCCCCTAACTGGATATGTAAAACCGCCAAACCTTTTAAGTTTTAAACATAAATTAATCATATATAAATTCTAAACAAACCATATTTTAATTACATTCATAATACTTAGGTAAAACAATCAATTTTTACAAACAAAAATAATAGGGTATCTAATCCTAGTTTATTATTAAATTTTCAAAGTATTAATAATAAAGAAAATAAACAAAAAACCAATCAATATAAAAATTTTACTTAAAAACTAATCATATAATTTCCTAAATATTATTTCAATTATATTACTTTACTTTCAACCAAAATTTTTTAATTTAAATTATTTGTATAACCGCAGATGCTGGCACAAATTAATCCAATTATAATTTATAATTTCTATATAAAACTCTCATTTATTGTATAAATAAATATACTGAATATCTTAATCTAATTATAATCAACATCGTTTAATAATAACATATTATATATTATATATATAATATTAAATAATCCATAAAAATATATAAACTATTAAGAACTCCGACACAATATTCCAAACTTGTACAAAACCTAACATGTATAAAACCACAACAATTAAAAAAAAACCAAAGTCAAATTAATATAATAATAAAGAGAAATCTACATCCATTTCTGAGGTATGAACCCAACAGCTTAAATCTTAGCTTACTTTATTAATAAAAGTTTTAACACACTATGTATCTTTAAATTTGCAATTTAATATTTTTCTCATTAAAATATAAAACCATGAGAAAGTAACTACTTATAAATAGATTTACAATCTACCGACTAATAACTTCGACCACCTCATACAGAATTTAAATAATTTATTTATTATAAGTCTTGAAAACTCAAAGTTTTAATTTAACCTAAAATTCTTTACAAAAAAAGGACTTGAACCTTCCCCTTAAAGATCAAAACTTTATATGCCCATACACCAAATTGTATATTTTATTTAATCAAATTAAACCAATTGTTTGGAAAACAACCATACTTTTTATACTAATAAAATAAATTTTTGATAAACTATAATATATTTACTCCTAAAAATTGAAAATCTTTCGTGCATTATACCTACACCACAAAAACATGTTTAATATTTATTTACTTAATTACATTAAAATTATTTCAACGTATAACCTTGAATTTTTATTTACATCACAACTTCATTTACTTAAATATCTAAATTTCTATATACCTTAATAATAATTTATTAATCTTATAAATATAATATTATTTATTTACTCAATAATACATTATTAAATTTAATAATTAATCATACTAATCTTTTATTTATTACATATATCTATACTCGACACACATAAATATATATAACAATTAAGACTTATTTTATTTAGAAATTTTAATAGTGTTTTATATATTGAATTACCAAAGAATTATCCATTCTATATATCCAGAGATACATCTTGTTCAATTTACAACAACCACAGACCCCAATATTCAATTTATTAATTACTAAACATGTTTAATATTTATTTACTTAATTACATTAAAATTATTTAAATTATTTTATTTAAACTTACTTTAATTAATTTGTTATATCAATTTTTAGTCGACCAATGGATTTTCTAACATTAAAATTATTTCAATATATATATTAATAACTTTAATTTGATTTTACTGTACTTTTATCAATAATAGTATATAATATTATTAATAATATTTACATTTAATTTTATAAAATTAACACTTTTTATATAATATATACACTAATTATTAATTAATATTTAAGGAACCCCCTCCCCCCCCTCCTTTCTCTTGACAAAAAATGCACATAATTTTTATCCATTTTCAACCATATATTTTAACCCTTTTTTGTAAAGATTTTAAATTAATATTAATGTAATTAATATATATAAATATGACCCGAAATCCTTTTCACCTAGTTGAATTTAGACCTTGACCTTTAACTGGATCAATAAGAGCATTATTTTTAACAACAGGACTATCTTCATGATTTCACAATTATGAAAATACACTTATTTTCTTAGGCTTTTTTCTTATAATTTTAACCATAATCCAATGATGACGAGATATTATCCGAGAAAGAACATTTCAAGGATTCCATACATCTAAAGTATATAATGGTCTTCGATGAGGTATAATACTTTTTATTATATCAGAAGTATGTTTTTTTTTTGCTTTTTTTTGAGCCTATTTCCACAGTAGTTTAGCTCCCAATACAGATATTGGTTCCTGTTGACCCCCTATTAATATTTTTCCCCTTAATCCTTTCCAAATTCCACTATTAAATACCGCTATCTTATTAGGATCTGGAGTATCAGTAACTTGAGCTCATCATTCATTAATAAATAAAAATCTAAAATCTTCTACCCATTCAATAATTATTACTATTTTATTAGGATTTTACTTCACTATTTTACAAATAATAGAATATTTAGAAACATCTTTTTCTATCTCAGATAGAATTTATGGCTCAACCTTCTTTGTAGCTACTGGTTTCCATGGACTCCATGTTATCATTGGATCTACATTTTTATTAATATGTTTAATCCGAATTATAATAAACCATTTTTCTTCATCCCATCATTTTGGATTTGAAGCAGCAGCTTGATACTGACATTTCGTAGATGTAGTTTGATTATTTCTCTACACCTTTATTTACTGATGAGGATCTTAAATATAATAATATTATTAAGTGGCCGAACTATTCTTAAGCACTAGACTTTTAATCTAGATAATGATTTTTTTTAATCCTTAATGGTATAATATTTCATTAAGAAAATTTAACCTGCAATTAAAAAGTAATAGAACAACCTATTTTATACCAACCAAGAAATGAATTTTCATATATGGTTTCGACCCATACTTAGGTATATTTTACCCTTGTTTCAGTGAAAAGCCAAACTTAGAGGCATTTAACTGTTAATTAAAAAATTGAAATTTATATATTTCTTCACTGAAGTATAGCGCCGGAACGAACGGATTATATTGATGTTATAAATCATAAGATTAAATTCTTCTATACTTATGTATTCTTTCTTTTTTTTTTCATTATTCCTCATCATTTTAAATTTAATTTTATTAATTATTAGCTCTATAATTACTACCAAATCAAATAAAAATCGTGAAAAAAATTCACCTTTTGAATGTGGATTCGACCCATCTTGATATACACGATCTCCATTTTCTATACGATTTTTTCTTCTAGCAGTAATTTTCCTTATTTTCGACATTGAAATTGTATTATTAATACCAATAATTATTAATCTTCTATTTTCACCATCTATTATTTATTTATCTTCTTCTATTATATTTCTTATAATTTTAACCTTTGGATTATTACATGAATGAAATCAAGGTTCATTAAACTGAATATAAGAGTAATAATGTTATATAATAAAGCTGCTAACTTTATTATGAGCAATTCATAATTGTACTACTCTTTATGAATAATAAATTTTTTCCTGCTAATTTCATATTTATTATTATAATAATTCTAGGAACAATTATATCACTATCATCTTCTCATTGATTAATAATATGAATAGGACTAGAATTAAATTTAATAGGAATTTTACCATTAATAAACATTAAATCTAAAAATTACGAAATTGAAAGATCTATAAAATATTTTATTATTCAATCAATTAGATCCTCATTATTTATTACAAGATCAATTTTTATATATATATACTCAATCTCTATATACTCTATATTCAATAACTCTTTCTTCTCCTCTATAATAACAATTTCCCTTCTAATTAAATTAGGTAGAGCTCCCTTCCACTTCTGACTACCTTCTATATGTAAACAAATAAGATGAATAACATTATTTATAATTTTAACATGACAAAAATTAGCTCCTTTATTTATATTATCTTTTATTAATTTTAATTACATTATTATTATCACAACAGCATTTATTAGATCAATTCTAGGAAGAATTCAAGCCATTAATCAATCTAGGTTACAATTAATTATAGTATATTCCTCTATTTCACATTTAGGTTGAATACTTCCTAGATGCTCAATTAATAATTTAATAATATTTATATACCTACTAATTTACGCAATTATTATCTTCCCTTTATTTATTATATTTTCAATAAAAGCTACTTTATTTTCCTATTCTTTAAGTGAACAAAATAATCATATAAATAAAGAAAACATATTTACTATAACATTAATTTTATCATTAAGAGGAATACCACCTATATTAGGATTTTTATCTAAACTTATAATTTTAAATATACTTTTAAAAATAAATATAATCCTGCTCCCATTAATATTATTTATTGGCACATTAATTAGATTATACTTTTACTTAAACTTAATAATAATTTTAACAACCAAATCATTTTACATATATAAAACAAATTATATAAATATAAATATAAAATCAATTATATGTTTTAATATGCTAGGAACTATTATCTTTATTCCTATAATTTTAT